AGAAACACCCCAATACTAGTTCTAACGGGTGTGTGTATATAGAACAGTTTTAAATTTTTTAATTTATTTCTATAAATTCCATTTTTTCTGACGATAGGAAATAAGAAAAACCGGAAAACGATTTCTTGTGGTTATAATGCCAAAAATTCAAGTCAGTTCATTCGTCTCTATATTGATCGTTATAGGCCTCTTAAATTTTCTATTTACCTATTTTCTTTGTTGTTATGTAATGCGGCTTTACTGCTATTTTTTTTTTATTGATAGGAATTCTCTTGTTAAGACCCTATGAATCACTTAAAACCTCAGATTCATACTATAACCTCGATGATTCAATAAAACCTTCTCAAACGAAGTCACAAAATTCCCTGAGTAAGAACCGTTGGATCAATCATATAAAGTTAAAAAATTATCATATAATAATCATAGAACCGTTGGATCATCACTTATTCACTGAATAGCTATAATGACTAAAAATCCAAAGAAATCTTTGTCCTTTGATCAAAATAAAAATAAACAGAAGTTTGAAAGAATAAAATCTTTCTATTTATAACTTCTAACTCTTTGAAAAACTTTTTGGAGTCCGGTCACAAGGTCTGACTATTAAGTATGAATCATAGTTCTAATACTTTGTTAATCTATTTCATATATTACGTGCTACAGATACTAAAATAATAAATATCCGACGAAGTAAAACCATCTCTATCAAGATGACAGACCCATTCTCTGTACTATCCATAGGATCTATTACACCAAGTCACACACTCATATTCCGGAAATACAGAAAAAAAAAAATAAGTTCCACGGTCGAACTACCAAAATCGAATGGGATAAAAATCAGACATCTAAATGATTCACTTTGTATTTAATTTGTATTTAAAAAGCTAGTTAATGGTTCTTGTGAATCTAATTCATTGAAATTCCATCCAGTAAAATGGAAGAGTTATAAATCTCTAAAATAATAGAGAGAAATATTGCAAATAGAGCCATTGCAAGACCCATCAAAGGAGCAGTCCCCCAACCAGGAGCTACTTTACCATATTCTGAATTCAATGGTTTCAATAAACTCCCTGCATTAGTTCGTTTTGGGCGGACAGATCTAGAACTACCCTCAACGGTTTGTGTAGCCATAATATTTTATATTCATTAAGATCTGTTGACTTTGTATACCATTCGGTTGTAAATAAATGATCTTATCATAGATCCACTGTGGTCTTAAAACTATATAACTTAAAAGTATATAATAATGGAAACAGCAATCCTAGTTGCCATCTTTTTATCCGGTTTACTTGTAAGTTTTACTGGGTACGCCTTATATACTGCTTTTGGGCAACCTTCTCAACAACTAAGAGATCCATTCGAAGAACACGGGGACTAGTTGAAGTAATGATCCTCCCATTGTTGGGAGGATCATTACTTTGAATTGCGATAATGAAAAATCATTTCACCTTTTTAGTTGGAACTTTAGGTGGTTCACGAAAAAAGATAGCGAAAAAAATTATTCCTAGAGTTGAAACTAAAAGGAATGTATAAACCAATGCTTCCATAGATTCGATCGTGGTTTACAATTATAGCTTCCATACCTGTTTATTTGGTATCGTTTCCCGGACGGATAAAGAAATAACAAAAGAAAAGGAAGCGAGATAAATCAAGATTTATCCGGGACCCCAACCCTATAGTAAGTCAAATAAAAGAAAAACGATCATAGTACCAAAGCAATCTTGTATCAGACTACCTGTCTTCTTGTAGTTGGATCTCCAAGTTTTTGGAATGCTCCAAATTCCACTTGAGCATCTAAATCCGGATCAATACCAGCAAAAACATCTCTAAACAAGGTTCTAGCACCATGCCAAATGTGTCCGAAAAAGAAGAGCAAAGCAAATGAAGCATGTCCAAAAGTAAACCAACCCCTTGGACTGCTACGAAAAACACCGTCAGATTTCAAAGTTGCACGGTCTAATTCAAAAATTTCACCCAATTGAGCACGTCTAGCATATTTTTTCACAGTAGCAGGATCACTATAACCGACTCCGTTGAGTTCGCCGCCATAGAACTCAACAGTTACACCTACCTGTTCGACACTATATTTTGATTCCGCCCTTCTAAAAGGAACGTCGGCCCTAACAATTCCGTCTCCGTCAACCAAAACAACCGGAAATGTTTCAAAAAACGTAGGCATACGACGTACAAAAAGTTCACGTCCCTCTTTATCTCTAAAGATAGGGTGTCCTAACCACCCAACAGCTATTCCATCGCCGTTGTCCATTGAGCCCGCTCTGAATAACCCCCCTTTTGCCGGATTATTGCCAATGTAATCATAAAAAGCTAGTTTTTCAGGAATTTTAGACCAAGCTTCGGATAAACTTTTATTTTCGGCTAACCCAGTACCAATTCTTCGATATATTTCTTGTTGAAAGTATCCTTGATCCCATTGATAGCGCGTGGGGCCAAACAATTCAATCGGAGTAGTTGCTGAACCATACCACATAGTTCCAGCAACTACAAAAGCTGCAAAAAAGACAGCAGCAATACTACTGGAAAGGACGGTTTCAATATTTCCCATACGTAATCCTTTGTATAGACGTTGGGGTGGACGAACACTAAGATGAAATAGCCCTGCCAATATGCCCAAGGTCCCCGCTGCAATATGATGAGAAGCTATTCCTCCCGGAACAAAAGGATCAAAACCCTCCACACCCCACGCTGGATTTACGGATTGGACCCTTCCCGTTAGTCCATAAGGATCGGACACCCATATTCCAGGACCATATAATCCTGTTACATGAAATGCACCAAAACCAAAACAAGCCACCCCTGAAAGAAATAAATGAATTCCAAAGATCTTGGGCAAATCCAAAGAGGGTTTTCCTGTACGCTCATCAGTAAATATTTCTAGATCCCAATATACCCAATGCCAGATCGCTGCCAAAAAACACAAGCCAGAAAACACAATATGCGCCCCGGCCACACCCTCGTAACTCCAAATACCTGGATTCGTTATAGTGCCCCCTGTGATACTCCAACCGCCCCATGAATTGGTTATTCCTAAACGAGTCATGAAGGGTATAACGAACATACCCTGCCTCCACATTGGATCAAGAACAGGGTCAGAGGGATCAAAAACAGCTAATTCGTATAAAGCCATCGAACCGGCCCAACCAGCAACCAGAGCTGTATGCATTATATGAACAGCAATTAAACGACCCGGATCATTCAATACGACGGTATGAACACGATACCAAGGCAAACCCATGGAAATACCCCTTTATCAACGAAAAATAAACACAATGTAACTTTATTGCATTGGAAAAAACTATACTATGATCCCCTTTTTTAGGGGATTCTCTTGTGGAAAGGATTGATATTTGTTTGATGCTTTTCGTACAAATTACTTTTAGTAATAATGAAACTGTTTTGTTCCTAGGAACAAAAAGAAGCAGATGTATTCTACACCCGATAAGTACCAATACGCAAGGGGTTATCAATAATTCATATGTAAGACTATAATAATTATATATATATTCTAATTATATGAATTAGATTGAGACTTGGTATAGAAACCTACCAAGTGATAACTCTCAAATTCAGAGAAACCCTGGAATTAACAGAGGGCAATCCTGAGCCAAATCCCGTTTTCTGAAAACAAACACGGGTTTCAGAAATCCAGAATAAATAAAGGATAGGTGCAGAGACTCAATGGAAGCTGTTCTAACAAATGGAGTTGGTTGGATTGTATTTGTAAAGGCATCTTTCTATCAAAACAGGATGAAAGATAAACTTAGTATAATATAAGAATCTTAATTTTAAAATTATAATATTTTTTTTTTTTCAATTTTTATTTGGAACCTATTCACAAATATTTTTAATATAAATATAAAAAATTTACAGAACCGGTTCGGGTCGTCATTAATCTTTTTGAATAATTTGGAATATAGTAGTAGGTATACATATGTACCCAAGCATACCTAAACGATATACCTTGTTTTTCGTCCTGATCAATATCACCAATCAATATGACTGTCGATAGCGTCACTATCGTCAAGAGCATAAAAATCATCAATATGATCACTCTCATCACTATCATCAAACAACCCATCACTATCATCAAACAACTCATCAAGCTCGCCCTTCTCATCGTCAATTTTATCAAAAACAAAACCCAAAGTAGTCCGTATACCTATGTGATCAATAATTCCATACTTTTTGGCTTCTTTTGCTGTCATCGTAACCTCGTGTTGCATGTCGCAGGTTATTATCGAAAAGGGTTGGCCCGTCCTTTGGGAATAAGTTATTGCTATGCTTTCGCGCAGCGTCAGCAGTTCTCCCATGTCATGGAGAAATACTGCCGACCGTAAACCTTTACTTTTACTAGTAGGTTGGTGGAGCATTACCCTAGCGTTAGGAAGTGCGCAACGTTTGTCAAATGCCCCCCCAGACAGAATAAAGGATCCCATTGAAGCGGCTAACCCGACGCATACTGTGGTTACATCGGCTGTCACAAATTGTATAGTATCATAAACAGCTATTCCGGGTATTACTGAACCGCCAGGAGAGTTTATAAACAAACACTGCTCTAGGGTCTCATCCTCGATGTGAAGAAATACCATAATAGCAACAATTGTATTGGAAATCTCTGTTTCAACCGCTTGGCATAAAAAAAGCATTCTTTGTCGATAAAGGGCGTTGTAGACGTCAACCCACGTCGCTTCTTCATCGCCAGGAATTAGATAAGCTACTTTAGGAACACCGACAGGCATATGGTAAAATACATTTTTTTAATTATGTATTTTACTTTAGTCTTTATTTTAGTCTTTAGCCTCGACACAAAAAAAAACCAAACAAAGAAGGAAATAGATAAACTAAATGAAAAAAGTAAATAACCGACATGAAGGAAGTAAATAAACGAAATGAAAGAAGTAAATCTAAGTCTGAGATTTAAAAACGAGTGTGTACTGGACGCTATAACAGCATGAAAGTATTTCACTCGTTTGAACCTCTTTTGG